ATTAATGTCGGATCCTCAAGGACAAAGGATTGATTTACCCATTCAAAGCAATTTACGCGAGGGGCTTTCTTTGGCAAAATATATAATTTCTTGCTATGGAGACCGCAAAGGAGTTGTAGATACTGCTATACGAACATCAGATGCTGGATACCTCACGCGTAGACTTGTTGAAGTAGTTCAACACATTCTTGTACGTAGAACGAATTGTGGTACTATTTGAATCATATCCAATGGTCATTGGAATCTCATGGATCCTTCTACTTCTATTCGTCAATAGAATTCCAATAATTCCTTAGTGAAAAAGCGAAGAAATAGATTTGTGATTCCCTTACAATATGATCAAGAATGAGAAAAGAAAGTAATACTTTATTTTGGTATTTTGATTAAAATACCTATAAATGGTATTTTACGTAAAAATAGTATTCTTGCTTATTTTGATGATCCGCGATACAGAAGAAGCAGTTCGGGAATTACTAAATATGGGATTGTCGAAGTAGATTCAATCGTAAAAAAAGAGGATTTGATTGAGTATCGAGGAGCAAAAGAATTTAGTATGAAATACCAAATGCAAACGAAAGTAGATCGATTTTTTTCATTCCCGAGGAAGTGCATATCTTACCCAGATCTTCGCCTATAATGGTCCGGAACAATAGTATCATTGGAGTAGATACACAGCTTGCTTTAAATATAAATAAAAGAAGTCCGGATTCAAAAAATTAGTACATCGTTCAAAGCAAGACAAAAACATTCATTTTAAAATCAAAAGGAAAAATCTATTTGAGTTAGAAATGAGAGATATTTTGTTACACCATAAAGAATTCTTTTGTTCTTGCGCCCAAATACTTTTCATTTCCAATGGGTTTGGTAATCAATGAAAGAAAAAATCAATAATGAAATTAATGGTTTGGGTCGTAGATCAAAGGTCAATCCTGGTAGAAGGTTCCGTCGGAACAATTATTTATTTCACAAGGTACTGAATCTCTTAAACAAAAAAAAACAAAGAGAAAGTGTGGGAAAATGGGAAGACGATATTGGAACATCAATTTGGAAGAAATGATGGAAGCAGGAGTTCATTTTGGTCATGGTACTAAGAAATGGAATCCTAGAATGGCTCCTTACATCTCTGCAAAGCGTAAAGGTATTCATATTACAAATCTTACTATAACTGCTCGTTTTTTATCAGAAGCCTGCGATTTAGTTTTTGATGCAGCAAGTAAGGGAAAAAAATTCTTAATAGTTGGCACCAAAAAGAAAGCAGCGGATTTAGTAGCATCAGCAGCAATAAGGGCTCGATGTCATTATGTTAATAAAAAATGGCTTGGTGGTATGTTAACGAATTGGTCTACCACAGAAACAAGACTTCAGAAGTTCAGGGACTTAAGAGCAGAACAAAAGAGGGGGAAACTCAACCATCTCCCCAAAGGAGACTCAGCAATGTTTAAGAGAAAGTTATCTACCTTGCAAACATATCTAGGTGGGGTCAAATATATGACGGGATTACCTGATATTGTAATTATTATTGATCAACAAGAAGAATATAAGGTTCTTCAAGAATGTGTCATTTTGGGTATTTCAACGATTTGTTTAATTGATACAAATTGTGACCCAGATCTTGCAGATATTTCTATTCCAGCCAACGATGATGCTATAGCATCGATTCGATTGATTCTTACCAAATTAGCATCTGCAATTTGTGAGGGACGTTCTAGTTTTATAAAAAATGGTTGATTATCTTATCATTAATAAGATGAAAATTAGTTTATTTTTGGTGAACTCTCTTTATTGGAGTTTGAACTATGTTTTGAATATTGAATAATATAGTTGAATCAAAATAATTCCTTTTTTGAAGTTCTATTTCTTTTAGAGGACAATATGAATATTATACCATGTTCCATTAAAACACTCAAAGGGTTATACGATATATCAGGTGTAGAAGTAGGCAACATTTATATTGGCAAATCGGAGGTTTACAAATTCATGCCCAAGTACTTATAACTTCTTGGGTTGTAATTGCTATCTTATTAGGTTCAGTCATTATAGCTGTTTGGAATCCACAAACCATTCCGCCCGACGGTCAGAATTTTTTTGAATATGTCCTTGAATTTATTCGAGACTTGAGCAAAACTCAGATTGGAGAGGAGTATGGTCCTTGGGTTCCATTTATAGGAACGCTGTTCCTATTTATTTTTGTTTCTAACTGATCAGGTACTCTTTTACCTTGGAAAATAATAAAGTTACCTCATGGGGAGTTAGCTGCGCCCACGAATGATATAAATACTACTGTTTCTTTAGCTTTACCCACGTCAGCGGCATATTTCTATGCCGATCTTAGCAAAAAAGGATTGAGATATTTTTGGAAATACATTCAACCAACTCCAATACTTTTACCAATTAATATCCTAGAAGATTTCACAAAACCTTTATCTCTTAGTTTTAGACTTTTCGGGAATATATTGGCTGATGAATTAGTAGTTGTTGTTCTTGTTTCTTTACTTTAGTGCCTTCATTCGTTCCTATACCTGTCATGGTTCTTGGACTATTTACAAGTGGTATTCAAGCTCTGATTTTTGCAACTTTGGCTGCGGCTTATATAGGTGAATCCATGGAAGGTCATCATTGACTAACTTTTTAAATAGTCTTTTTGGAAGCTTATCTCAATTAAAGTAATGCGGGGGGTGAAATAGAATTCACTGGGTTGGAGAATAAAAAGCGAATAGCTTATATATCTATGAAAAAAGGTATAGGGATACCTACTCGATATATGTAATGTAATGTCTTCCTTGTGTATGATTTAATAGAATAAAAAATGTAGGTGATTTACGTCATGAAAGAAAATAAAGTATATGTTATTTACTAGTTAGATAGGAATTATAGGAATTATCCAAAATCTCTTTTTTTCTAGCCCACTGCATTTAGACAGATTCCCTTATCTGATTTCCATTTGGAGTTTTTAGCTACTTCGACCCAATATATTTTAGTGATAAGTGTAGTAAAGTAAATAGTCAAAGTAGAAGTAGATTAAGTACTTATTCATTGGTTGGTTGTATCATTAACCATTTTTTTTTGTGCGAGGAACTTACCATGAATCCACTTATTTCTGCTGCATCCGTTATTGCTACTGGATTGGCTGTAGGGCTTACTTCTATTGGACCTGGGGTTGAACAAGGTACTGCTGCGGGCCAAGCTGTAGAAGGTATTGCGAGACAACCAGAAGCAGAGGGTAAAATACGAGGTACTTTATTGCTTAGCCTGGCTTTTATGAAAGCTTTAACAATTTATGGACTGGTCGTGAAGCTTATCCAGGAGATGTTTTTTATTTGCATTCACGCCTTTTGGAAAGAGCCGCTAAATCAAGTTCTCGTTTAGGTGAAGGAAGTATGACTGCTTTACCAATAGTGGAGACTCAATCCGGAGACGTTTCGGCTTATATTCCTACTAATATAATTTCTATTACAGATGGACAGATATTTTTATCTGCCGATCTATTCAATGCTGGAATCAGGCCTGCTATTAATGTAGGTATTTCTGTTTCTAGAATAGGATCGGCAGATAAAATTAAAGCCATGAAACAAGTAGCCGGCAAATCAAAATTGGAACTAGCTCAATTTGCAGAATTAGAAGCCTTTGCACAATTTGCTTCTGATCTCGATAAAGCTACTCAGAATCAATTGGCAAGAGGTCAACGATTACGATTACGAGAGTTGCTCAAACAATACCAATCATACCCTCTCGCGGTGGAAGACCAGATAGCTACTATTTACACCGGAACGAATGGATATCTTGATGCGTTAGAAATTGGACAGGTAAAGAAATTTCTCGTTGGGTTACGTATCTACTTAAAAAAGAAGGAACCTAAATTCCAAGAAATTCTATCTTCTATCAAGATATTAACCGAAGAAGCTGAAACCCTTTTGAGAGAGGCTATTCAGGAACAGATTGAACTCTTTATACTTCAGGAACAAACATAAATGTAAATGAATCGTTCTTATTCTATTCTTAATTCTTAGTACAAGAGTACAAGAGAAATCCTTGATAAATATTTCTTATTTGAATTATTCAAAAAGGGTCCTTTATATTTTCTAAAATAGAAAATATAGCTATTTTTTTATATTCTATATCTAGAATAGATAGATAGAACTTGCGTCCAATAGGATTTGAACCCATACCAAAGGTTTAGAAGACCTCTGTCCTATCCATTAGACAATGGACGCCCTTCATTCCTATTTTCGCATTTTTTTATAATTTTTAGAAAAAGAAAAAAGATTAGACGGATTTACAGATTTAGGGATTCAAATAAGAAATAAGAGAGAAGGATGTATATCAAAATGTATAATGCATTTTGTATATAATATGAAGCTAAGGAATATATAGCGGGTAGCGGGAATCGAACCCGCATCGTTAGCTTGGAAGGCTAGGGGTTATAGTCGACGTTGGTTGATCATTTTTAACATCTCTAATTCAAAACCGAACATGAGATTTTGGTTTCATTCGGCTCCTTTATGGAAAATCTATGTATTCTTACCAGATAAAAAAGAGATCCATAACATCTATGTCAGCTTTTTCCGAATGCATCTAAAGCTACTCGCTTTCTAGATGATCCCTCTAGAAGAGAGGGATTCTATCAAATCTTTCTAGTCTAGTTACTTCGTTCCCTATTTCTACTCGTGGGATCCTAAGGAAAAGAATTTTGTTTCTACCGAGCTTAAATAATAACCCGAGGGTTCTAGTAAACTAAAACCATCGTTTTATAGCTATTTGGCTTCAATCTACCTTTTCCAGCGCAAAAATTGAAGATTTAGTTACGATTGAAAGTTTGATACTAGAATCCATAGATCCTTTATTTATACTCATTCAATTGGAAGAATTTAACCAATCAAAAAATTTATGCTTCTTGACTCCATAATCCAAATAATCCAATTTTTTGATTCAAATTCTGATTGACTTTTGGAGAGAAATTGTGAAAATGTATATTCTTTCCTCAAATATTTTATTGAGGGTTAAAGGATTAAATCTTTTTAAGAAATAAAGTTTTTGATCGGAATATGAAAAAAAAAATGGAAAGAACCCTTAACTATTGAAGTTGTTAATAGAACGAATCACACTTTTACCACTAAACTATACCCGCTACATATTCATTATTGAGTATTAAAGGATTTTTTGTTCAACAAAGTAAATTGGGCCTCACTTGTCCTTTGCCTTGAACAAGTAAATTATTTCTAGTCTCAATTTAGAAATATGTATTTTATATTATATATTATGGATCTTCTCAGATATATTTATTTTTTTCTTTCTTAATACTTACTTTAGAATCATATGAATCTAGAATTCTAGACTTTCTATACTAGAATTAGAATATATAGAATATTTAGAATATTCTATATTAATCTAGATCTAGATTATAGATTATTTCTTAAAGAATTTCTAAGATAATCTATCTAATATAATTTTGAATAATTAGGAATGAAATAAAAGTTGCTCTTCTTGTTTAAAGAACAATTTTGATTGGATATCAAAACAAAATGAAATTGATTCGTGGGAACAAAAGAAGTACTGACCAGGTCGGGAAAGAAAACTTTTGTACGAAATAAAAGAAGTAAGGTATTCTTTCTATTGGAAAAATCTGTTTCAAACCATTAAAAAAAAATAAGGAAAATCAAATTGGAATGGGGAGAGATGGCTGAGGGGACTAAAGTGTCGGATTGCTAATCCGTTGTATAAATAATTTCGTACCGAGGGTTCGAATCCCTCTCTCTCCGACCCCCACAGATCACTTGAAATTTTAGAATTGAAATAAATTTTGATTCTTTTCGTTTATAAATCTTTTATCTTTATCTAGTGCCTATTCCTTTTATTAATACATTTACCTATGAAAAAATCAAGGAAAAACTAAAAACGAATCTCATCTCTTTTTTTTTTTTTTATTCTTCACTCCCAGGATTACGCCCCGGATCATTAGATAAAAATCCGAAGATGAAGAGAGAAACAAAGAATATTACTACTGTGTAGACGAAGAGTTTAAGAGTAAGCATTACAAATCTCCAAGATAAGATATTTTTTTTTAGGAAATAGATCACCTATTTTACGACACACACTATACACACATTTTGATATGATGCTCTAAAGATGAAAAAAAAGTTTTTTTTTCATTCATTTGTAAATTCATTTGTAATAAGATTCAGATTTTTTTGTTACTAAAAATTTCTTGCCATATCCTATCTCTAATTAGGTAGATTATGGGATATTATAAAGGAAAAGTCAGAACAAAAGAAGAAATAAGCTTATTAAATATAATCGCGCCCTTAAATTGAATTTGAATAAAAAAAATTTGATTTTTGAATCGAGGGTTCCTAATGTAAGGCTTATCTGATCTTGTTTATTTATAGAAAACTTATAGCAGCTTGCCAAACAAAGGCTAAGAGAAGAACGAGTCCAGGGATAACCGGCATAACGTCTACAATTGGATTGAAAAAGGCATAAGCCTTGGGCAATTTGGCAAAGAAAAAACTACCCGAATAAAGGGTATAATTAAGGCAGATACAAATTAAGCTAAAGATATTAATCATAACAAACATTTTTTTGTTCTTAAAGATTAAGATTCAATTGAACTGATAATAAATTATCAGATTGGATTGAGTTGTTTTTCTGAGGGAAAATTTAAAAAGAAAAAAAGGGAATAAAAGAAAGAAAATCTTCTTTTCATTTGACTTCTCCCCAATCAAAAATCCTTCCTTACATTCTCCAATCAAATGAGAATACAAGGAATTCTATTTTCATATAATATCTTATCTTAATTTAATTCTATATAATGATCAATGAATCTTTTTGATTCTATATCTATATGTGTTGAATCCTAGCGACAACATGTCTTAGATTTCTTTTGGTTGGTTATTGACGAATAACCAATATTTAGCTTAGTTTTTTTAGACAAAATTTATACAAAATAAAAATGGGGCGTGGCCAAGCGGTAAGGCAACGGGTTTTGGTCCCGTTACTCGGAGGTTCGAATCCTTCCGTCCCAGATCGTTTCAATCAGAAACGAAAGATTCTTCTCTATTAAGATTTAAAATTTCATTAAATGATTTTCTGTATTTTAAGAATCATTCTGAGAATCATATCTTTTTTTACTAAAGTAAAAGTATTTGATTATTATTTGTAAATATTCTTGATGACTTTCATTAACAATTTTTTGTTTTATAAGACGGAGATGGATATGAAATGATCAGACTTCCTAGATTCTGATTTTCTCTTTGATTTTACCTTACACGAGACTTTTTCTACGCCCTAATAATGAAAACATAGAAGCTTTATTCTCAAACCCTTTCTTTGTTTTCAATGAAAATCAGATTAAATAGGAGATGGTAAATAATACATAATTCCTAATATTCGAGTCATCATACATAATCATAATAATCATCAAATCCTAATTCATATCATATTAGATCATATTAGAATAGAATATATTCTTTTCAGATAATGTTAAGAACATATTTCTATATCTACTATAGTCTAGTAGATATATTCTATTTTAATTATTCTACTCTAATATATATAGAATATATATATATAAATACATAATTATGAAGATATTGATAGAATATAGAATATTTTTGAATAAAAAAATGAAATATTTAGTTTTAGTAGTTTGAATGAAAGTAAAGTCCAAGGCTTTTTTTTATGTTCTCTCATATGAAAAAATAGGGGTGAAATTAAGTAAAATACTTTTTAAATAAACACTCACATATCCATAGATAGATAAGTGTGGATTATTATGTATCGGTTCAGTCAATGACTATTCATGATTCCATATTGAATCAATTGCATACAGTTCCAAATTCCAATAAATTTAGAGGGATGTTATGGTAAAACTTCGTTTGAAACGATGTGGTAGAAAGCAACGTGCGACTTGAAGGACATGATTGGCTGTGGATTCTGACATCCACCATTTTCTATACGAATGAAGATGCTCTTGTCTCGACATAGTTTGTTCTGCTAGGAACCAAATTTCATTTGTCTTGTGTTGATAAATAGAAATAAAAAGACTAAAGACTAATGTTATATTAAGGGTATAACATATGATGGAGCTCGAGCCAAAATGATTGATTCATTTCTTGAGGGAAGAATCTAAGGTTAGTGACAATCAATACGTTAGACCTACTTTGTAAATATATCATCTATATCTAAAATATAGATAAATGGATAGGTTCACAATTAAACAAGTTTGAAATAAAAAAAGTCAAATTTATCAAAATTTTCAAACTGTTTCGATCAAGAGTGTATTCCAAAGGAATCAATCTTTCTTATAATTTTTCCCTTTTTCCATAGAAAGAACAAAAAACAAAAGGTATGTTGCTGCCTTTTTGAAAAGGAGCAAGGATCACCAAAGTAATGTCTAAACCCAATGATTTAACAAAGCGCAAAGCAAAGACAACGAATTCCGGAACAAGGAAACACTTTTTTAACTTGTCTCAACAATTGGATCAGAATGATTAAAAAAATAGATCCAAAAGGAGATAAAAAAAAGGTTAGAGACAGCTCACTAAATTCTAAGGATTTTCTTTTGAACTCTTTAAAAACTATCCAACTTGAGTTAGGAGTACAAATGAGATTTTTTTCTGTAAGTAAAAAAGGCTACAATTACAGTCTAATTCTTTATGGAACCATTTATGTTCCTATCTATATAGATAGAAACATAAATTATAGAAATTAGAATCTTTTTTTCTTGAGCCGTATGAGGCGAAAACCTCCTATATGTTTCTAGGGGGGCATTTTTTATATACATCTATCCCAATGAGCCATCTATCGAATCGTTGCAATTGATATTAGATCCCGAAGAGAAGGAAGAGATCTTCAAAAAGTAGGTTTATATGATCCGATAAAAAATAAAACTCATTCAAATGTTCCTGCTATTTTATATTTCCTTGAAAAAGGTGCTCAACCCACAGGAACTGTTTATGATATTTTAAGGAAGGCGGAATTCTTTGAAGAATTTCAAGTTTATTTTGATAAAAAAGAAAGTAAAAACAAGAGTCATGAATAAAATAAAAAAAGGGTAGTGTAACTAGTACCTATCTTTAGTGTAATTCTTTTTTCAAAGTTTGTTATTTTCTTGTTCTATTCATACTTATCTTATTCTTTCTGATTTTTTTTTCTTGCTTCTTGTTGTGAAACCCCCCAGCAGGGGGGTAAATCTTTCTTCTTGTATTTTTATTGTACCTTTCTTTTTTTATTAAAAAAGCCTATATTTTTTTTCTATCTATACCTTAATTACTTCTTTTTTTTCTGATCAAAATTCTTCTTTCTGTTTTTATGTTGTGCTAATCCAACAAAAATTTCTATAATAATTTATAATTTATTGAAATTGGTTTTTGAAAAAGTCCATTCATATTGACAATGGCGTCTCGAACCAATATAAATGGATCGTAGATAAATATCTATTTATCTCCTCATTCCTTATTGGCTCTTTTTAATAAATGGGTGGGTTTGCTAGATTTCTTTTTTTTATTTTTTATACAAATATACAAACCGTATTTTCTTAGCGAAAATAAAAAAATTTGATAAAGTTGCGTGGTTTTTCAATTCTATTTTGAATCTCTTTTTTTGAACCGGATCTGCTTTCTATTGTGGTGGTTCAATTTGTTGCTAGTTCCGTGTTTTGACTCAGTTCTGCAGTGCAACTCCATTGATTTTTTATTTCTTTTTGTATTTCGATCATATCTACACTTCATATTGATCCGGGTTGCTAACTCAACGGTAGAGTACTCGGCTTTTAATTGCGACTATGATCTTTTGCGCATTTGGATGAGGTAATTCGTCTAGACTATAGGTAAAGTTTAGAAGACCGCGACTGATCCTGAAAGGTAATGAATGGAAAAAAAAGCATGTCGTAAAAAAAAATATAAAAAAGGTCTAGTGAATAAATGGATAGAGCCTTAAGGCTCCAATTTAAGTAAGACAAAAAAGCAACGAGCTTCTCTTCTTAATTTGAATGATTACTCGATCAAATTACTAATTAGACGTTAAAAATAGATTAGTGCCTGATATGAGAAAAGGTTATCTTGTGAATTTGTGAGTGAACCTTTGATTCTTTTTTTTTTAATCCTAATTATTCTTTATTATGGGTTGGAGATGGATGTGTAGAAGAAATAGTAGAGTGATAAAAAAAAGAATTTCTTTTTCCAAAGTCAAAAGAGTGATAAAGGTGCGAAAATAAAAGATTTTTACCCCCTTTCCTTTTTTTATTTTTCTTATTAATATAACTAGAATGACAATAAAAGAAAAGAAATAAGAAAAATAAAACAAAATTGTATAGTGTATAGAAAGTAAAAGGATCTGTAGATTGGACTTTCTGCCTCCGGGGTATATATTATTTGTTTGTTCTTACTTTTATATAATCTATTACTTCTTAGAATTGTAATATTCTATTTTAGTTTTTAGTTAGAGTCTATTAGAGTATAAGTATATCTTGATAAGATAAACAATATACACATACGCCGTTATGACCATATTGCACTATGTATCATGTATCATTTCATAACACAAAAAGTACCTCCCTTTTTTGGTTCCAGCACAAATATATTTAAATTGTATAATTACAAGGAAATTTTGATTGAAAAAAGAGAGATTTCGGCAACAAAACTTCCTATATCCGCTACTCCTAAAGGAGTCTATTTACTCACTTGCTCATGATCATATCTTCGACAGTTTGATTTTTTCCGAACCTGTGGAAATTCTTGGTTATGACAATAAATCTAGTTTAATACTTGTGAAACGTTTAATTACTCAAATGTATCAACAGAAATCTTTGATTTTTTCGTTGAATGATTCTAACAAGAATGGATTTTTGGATCACAAGAATTACTTTTATTCTCATTTTTTTTCTCAAATGGTATCAGAAGGTTTTGGAGTCATTCTGGAAATTCCATTCTCGTCGCGATTAGTATCTTCCCTTGAAGAAAGAAAAATACCAAAATCTCAGAATTTACGATCTATTCATTCAATATTTCCCTTTTTAGAGGATAAATTCTCGCATTTAAATTATGTGTCAGATCTACTAATACCCCATCCCCTCCATCTGGAAATCTTGGTTCAAATCCTTCAATGCTGGATCAAAGATGTTCCTTCTTTGCATTTATTGTGCCTTTTTTTCCACAAATATCATAAATTGAATAGTCTCATTACTTCAAATAAATTCATTTCCGTCTTTTCAAAAAGAAAGAAAAGATTCTTTTTGTTCCTACATAATTCGTATGTATATGAATGCGAATATCTATTCCTGTTTCTTCGTAAAAAGTCTTCTTATTTACGATCAACATCTTCTAAAGTTTTTCTTGAGCGAACACATTTCTATGGAAAAAGAGAATATCTTATAGTAGTGTGTTGTAATTCTTTTCCGAGGATTCTATGGTTCCTCGAAGATCCTTTCATACATTATGTTCGATATCAAGGAAAAGCAATTCTGGCTTCAAAGGGAACTCTTATTCTGATGAAGAAATGGAAATTTCATCTTGTGAATTTTTGGCAATCTTATTTTCACTTTTGGTCTCAACCTTATAGGATCCATATAAAGCAATTACCTAACTCTTCCTTCTCTTTTCTGGGGTATTTTTTGAGTGTACTAAAAAATCATTTGGTAGTAAAAAATCAAATGCTAGAGTATTCATTTCTAATAAATACTCTTACTCAAAAATTCGATACTATAGCCCCAGTTATTTCTCTTATCGGATCATTGTCTAAAGATCAATTTTGTACTGTATTGGGTCATCCTATTAGTAAACCTATCTGGACCTATTTATCGGATTCTAATATTCTTGATCGATTTTGTCGGATATGTAGAAATCTTTGTCGTTATCACAGTGGATCCTCAAAGAAACAGGTTTTGTATCGTATAAAGTATATACTTCGACTTTCGTGCGCGAGAACTTTGGCTCGTAAACATAAAAGTACAGTACGCACTTTTATGCGAAGATTAGGTTCGGGATTCTTAGAAGAATTTTTTTTGGAAGAAGACCAAGCTCTTTCTTTAATCTTCCTCCAAAAAATCCCTTTTCCTTTACACGGATTACATAGAGAACGTATTTGGTATTTGGACATTATTCATATCAATGATCTAGTGGATCATTCATGATTGTTCATGAGACTTTTTCATTTTAAGGAAAAAAAAGATTCATGAATTTGTATTCTGAAATGCTCATATATCATATATATCATCAGAATTTGTGGTTAAATTAACTGAGTAATCAAAATTTTCAGAATTCTTTTAGACTTTTTTCTCAATATGTAATTATTTTTAATTTTTGATATTATATATATATATATAGGGAAAGTCGTGTGCAATGAAAACTGCAAGCACGGTTTGGGGAGGGATTTTTTTTTCTATTCCAACAAGTAAAAATTATCTACTCCATCCGACTAGTTCCGGGTTCGAGTCCCGGGCAACCCATACCAAAGTTCAAATAAAACTAAAAAAAAAAAGAAATATTTTTTAGTTTTATTTGAACTCA